ACTTCTACCTGTAGTAAGAGTCAGAAGTTTCAGATAATTACTTTTTCTTTTTTCCTACGGATCCATTTTTTATCGTGCCTCTATTCATGATTAGTAATCAGGAATCCTTTATAAAAATAAAGGGGATAAAAGAGTGAATTTTTTTGAATTAGGGAAAATAAAAAGAATTTTCTCCGGCCTTCTTACATATTAATATAGACAATAGACAATAAAAAAATATATATATATATTATATATATATATAATCGAAATATAGAAGAAATATAGAATAGACGTGATTTCTATATCTACCAAGAACCCCCATGAATCCCTGTTTGTTGGATCGTATTAGTTAGAGTCGCGAACTCATAATAAACTCTTTGATAATAAACTCCTTATTAGAATTAGAAGGATAGAAAGAAGATAAGGATGGGAGAAGAAGAATAAATAATACTAATTTTTTAACAAAAGTGAATTATCATACATATTCACGAATGGATACACTTAATTTAGTTCTACATTCCTTGCACTTATTAATTACTTAATATTATTTATAATAGATATACTTATCATAAGATATCTTTATAAGAGGTACAAATATTAAATCGAGGCACCTATTTTATGACAGATCTCAACTTACCCTCTATTTTTGTGCCTTTAGTGGGCCTAGTATTTCCGGCAATTGCAATGGCTTCTTTATCTCTTCATGTCCAAAAAAATAAGATTGTATAGACCCGATGGGACCAAATCTCATCAATTTCTTTCAAGGATGATAATAAGATGTTTATTTAGTGTAATATGGTACGATATGTGGCTCTTTCCAAACCCAAATGACAGAACTGTTATGCATGCGGATACGTGATATCTACATAAATGCATGTATATGTGGGTATAGCTGGTTAAAAATAGATAATTAAATATGGAAAGAAAATGTATCTAACCAATTACTACTATACTAATAGTTCACATCAGATCAGAATAGTGCTAGTTGATGAGAGTTATTTCGGGATTAAAAAAAGTAAAGTCAAATTTTTGGGGGTTATTCTCTCAATTCCAATCTGGATCTAGTATAGTATGAACTGGCGATCAAAACATATATGGATAGAACTTATAACGGGGTCTCGAAAAACAAGTAATTTTTTCTGGGCCTGTATCCTTTTTTTAGGTTCACTAGGATTCTTAGTGGTTGGAATTTCCAGTTATCTTGGTAAGAATCAGATATCCGTATTTCCAGCTCAACAAATCATTTTTTTTCCACAAGGGATCGTGATGTCTTTCTATGGGATCGCAGGTCTATTCATTAGTTCCTATTTGTGGTGCACAATTTCGTGGAATGTAGGTAGTGGTTATGACCGATTCGATAGAAAAGAAGGAATAGTGTGTATTTTTCGTTGGGGATTTCCCGGAATAAATCGTCGCATCTTCCTTCGCTTCCTTATGAGAGATATCCAATCAATCAGAATGGAGGTTAAAGAAGGTATTTATACTCGTCGTGTCCTTTATATGGAAATAAGAGGCCGGGGAGCCATTCCATTGACTCGTACTGATGAGAATTTTACTCCACGAGAAATTGAACAAAAAGCTGCCGAATTGGCCTATTTCTTGCGCGTACCGATTGAAGTATTTTGAAATGAACTGAATGAAGAATGAATGTTTTTTCAGCATGAGGAAAGGAACTTGCTAATTCCCTTTTTAAGACAACTGAAATTTCTTCAGAATGCTCTTTCGAGCAAAACATGTTAGATTCCATTTCCCCGTTCCGTTGGGTCGGCGACCTGTAGAATAAAAAAAAGCAGGAGGACGGATATGAAACAACTATAACTATAAGAAGAAGAAGAAGAAGAAGAAGAAGAAGAAATTTTTTGTATACCAAAACAAACTATTTTGTATGTGTATGGATTTGTATGTGTATGGAGCCCAACACAATTAGTTCTATTAAAAATAAGTTAAGTATGGATTCATCAAATATATCCGAACATTACATTTATTTCCTAATATAGAATTCATCTTTTTATGCCCAAAATTTGGAATTGATACATTATTCTTGAGCTGTGGTTAAACGGCAAAACATTTCGAAATAAAAAATTTTTGTCCAGGGGGAGTTTTTTCGTCTCGAAATCCGAATAAAATAGTATTCGTTACTTCAAGTGGTTTTTCGAGCATTTATTGAAAGGAACAAATGAAGATGAAATTGGTTCGAATTTGCCCAATTGGGATATCTGAGAAAATAATATTTGCTTATTTTTTTTTTCATCCGAATCCGAAAAGACCTTTTATTCTATTTCTATATTCCTTCTAGATCTAAGGAATAAATTTTTACACAAAAATGGGAGTAGATCCATAGGTTCGATACCTTGTTATAGAACTCGTGCTTCAGAGAAATATCAGATCAGATAGAGTCGACAAATGAAGCAGGTTCGTTAACAATTCACAGATAAAAAAATGAAAAAAAAGAAAGCATCCCTCCCATATCTTGTATCTATAGTATTTTTGCCCTGGTGGGTCTCTTTCTCATTTAATAAAAGTCTGGAACCCTGGGTTACTAATTGGTGGAATACCAGGCAATCCGAAACTTTTTTGAATGATATTCAAGAGAAAAACGTTCTAGAAAGATTCATAGAATTAGAAGAACTATTCCTGTTGGACGAAATGATAACGGAGTACCCAGAGACACATATACAAAAACTTCATATAGGAATACACAAGGAAACGATACAATTGGTCAAAACACACAATGAATATCATCTCCATACCATTTTGCATTTCTCGACAAATATAATCTGTTTCGCTATTCTAAGCGGTTATTTTATTTTGAGTAATGAAGAACTTGTCATTCTTAATTCTTGGGTTCAGGAATTCCTCCATAACTTAAGTGACACAATAAAAGCTTTTTCGATTCTTTTAGTCACCGATTTATGGATCGGATTTCACTCGACCCATGGTTGGGAACTAATGATTGGTTCAGTATACAACGATTTTGGATTGGCTCATAACGAGCAAATTATATCGGGTCTTGTTTCTACTTTTCCAGTTATTCTAGATACAATAGTGAAATATTGGATCTTTCATTATTTAAATCGTGTATCTCCTTCACTTGTAGTCATTTATCATTCAATGAATGAATGAAGAACTCATGATATCAATCAAATCAGAAAGTTTCTTCATGTATAAAGAAAGCTTTTTCAATCTTACTTATTCTTTTTTTATAATTCCACCTGCTCTGTTTAAGGTATTCGTCCTATATTCCAATATAATGGCAGAATCATAGATAGGGAACTATAACTATACTAGCTACCTATCCAATTTATTGTAGAAATTCCGGGATCAATGATTGGACCATGCAAAATATAAATACTTTTTCTTGGGTAAAGGAACAGATGATTCGATCCATTTCTGTATCGATCATGATATATGTAATAACTGGGGCATCTATTTCAAACGCATATCCCATTTTTGCGCAGCAGGGTTATGAAAACCCGCGAGAAGCAACTGGACGAATTGTATGTGCCAATTGCCATTTAGCTAATAAGCCCGTGGATATTGAAGTTCCGCAAGCTGTGCTTCCTGATACTGTATTTGAAGCAGTTGTTCGAATCCCTTATGATATGCAACTGAAACAAGTTCTCGCTAATGGTAAAAAAGGGTCTTTGAATGTAGGGGCTGTTCTTATTTTACCCGAGGGATTCGAATTAGCCCCTCCCAATCGTATTTCTCCTGAGGTGAAAGAAAAGATAGGAAATCTCTCTTTTCAGAGTTATCGTCCCAATAAAAAAAATATTCTTGTGATAGGTCCCGTTCCTGGTCAGAAATATAGTGAAATCGTCTTTCCCATTCTTTCCCCCGACCCTGCTACGAAGAAAGACGTTCACTTCTTAAAATATCCCATATATGTAGGTGGGAACAGAGGAAGGGGTCAGATTTATCCCGATGGAAGTAAGAGTAACAATACAGTCTATAATACTACATCCGCAGGTATAATAAGCAGAATATTACGTAAAGAAAAGGGGGGGTATGAAATAACCATAGTTGATGCATCGGATGGACATCAAGTGGTTGATATTATACCTCCAGGACCAGAACTTCTTGTTTCAGAGGGCGAATCCATCAAGCTTGATCAACCATTAACAAGCAATCCCAATGTGGGAGGGTTTGGTCAGGGAGATGCGGAAATAGTACTTCAAGATCCATTACGCGTCCAAGGTCTTTTGTTCTTCTTGGCATCTGTTATTTTGGCACAAATTTTTTTGGTTCTTAAAAAGAAACAGTTTGAAAAGGTTCAATTGTACGAAATGAATTTCTAGATCCAGAGATTCCTTAAAAGCAAGTTGGTAAAAAAAAAAGTGCCGAATTATTGTTGATCGATACAATTATGTATAATCATAAATCCATTTTGCTTGCTTTGTTTATACTGTTTTTGTTTTGTGGTATGTCTGGAATTCATTACTTGAATTGTACCCTATTCCTAGTAATAGACAATAGGCATACAAATGCAAAGGAAGAGAATGCAAAGCAAGGGCGGGATAAATGAAAGGGAGAAATATTCTAGGAGGGATTATTAATCTTCCTAATCAATCTTCCATTTGACACGAGAAAAGGGATTTTCCACCCTTTTCTTATGTCGTATTGTACCGAAATAATAAGAATTTTTTCTCCTGTTCGTCAAAGATTTTTATTCCTTCTTTTCTGGGTCTATCGGAACTCCTTTGTTTAGATTCAAGTAGTGCATAAACAAAAAAAGGGGGGTTAGCAGAGAATAATTCCTTGAGCAAATAGAACTTCTTCAATTATTCTATTAACTTAATTTAATAATAATATTTAACAATAATATTTAATAATAATAAGTTATAAAATAAGTTATAAAAAAAATTATTCAAACAAAAAAAAAAAAGAGAAAATACCTTTACTGTTCTGTTTCCGGTTAAAAAGCAGATTAGATTTTTACGCATAAATCCTTATTTATTATCTCATTTTTTGATTTTCTTTTTTTTTAGAGTTTTATAGATTAAGTTCTATTAGTTTAG